CTAATAAAATAGAACCTTACTTTCTTTAATCTTAATCTAATCAAAGTTTCCTTTTTTCTATTTTAGAAGTTCATTGAAATTGAAGAAGTTCTATTTGTTCAATAAATTGACCTATATTTTTGTTTGTCCACTACTTAACATGATAAATCGAAAAAAGGTTATGATAAACCGAAAAAAAATGGAACCTACGAATAGGAATTTTTGACGAATAGGATCAAGAATCATTATTAATTCGACACAAGAAAGGGTTGTGGAAAATCCCTTTTCTTGTGTCAAAGACTAGGAGACGCACAACCCCCCCCCTAAACCCTTTGTTCCTTTCATTTATACTTTGGTTTATATTATCCGCTTATTTATCTTTTGTTTTTATTCTATTCAAATATAAAACTACGGATTCATTCTATATCACTTCGATTTGGATTGAAAAAACAAAGAAGAGATAAGTAAAATCAAATAGTCTTCTTCACAATATACACATCATGACCAGTATAAGTAATTCCCGAAATCCGAAAAAAGAAACAAACAAAATTTTTTTGATCATACACAATTACATAATATAATTGCCAACAACAATTTATTTCTTTTTCGAGTTTGATGTTGAAAAATTCGCGGATCTAGAAATTCATTTCGGACAATTGAACTTTCTCAAACTGTTTCTTTTTAAGAACCAAAAAGATTTGTGCAAAAATAACAGATGCCAAGAAGAGCAAAAGGCCTTGGACACGTAATGGATCTTGAAGTACTACTTCTGCATCCCCCTGACCAAATCCGCCCACATTAGGATTACTCGTTAATGGTTGATCAAGTTTGATGGATTCGCCCTCAGAAACAAGAAGTTCCGGCCCTGGAGGGATAATATCAACCACTTGACGCCCACCCGATGCCTCCACTATGGTTATTTCGTATCCCCCTTTTTCTTTTCGTATGATTTTGCTTACTATACCTGCTGCTGTAGCATTATAAACATTATTGTTACTCTTGCTCCCGTCGGGATAAATCTGACCCCTTCCTCTGTTCCCACCTACGTATATGGGATATTTTAAGAAGTGAACATCTTTCTTAGTAGCGGGGTCCGGAGAAAGAATAGGAAAGGTGATTTCACTATATTTCTGACCAGGAACAGGACCTATCACAAGAATATTTTTTTTAGTAGGCCGGTAACTTTGAAAAGACAGATTTCCTATCTTTTCTTTAATCTCGGGCGAAATACGATCGGGCGGGGCTAGTTCAAACCCCTCGGGTAAAATAAGAACAGCCCCCACATTCAAAGCGCCTTTTTTACCATTAGCAAGAACTTGTTTCACTTGCAGATCATAGGGAATTCGAACAACTGCTTCAAATACAGTATCCGGAAGTACCGCTTGTGGAACCTCGATATCCACGGGTTTATTAGCTAAATGGCAATTGGCACATACAATACGGCCCGTTGCTTCTCGTGGATTTTCATAACCCTGCTGTGCAAAAATGGGGTAGGCATTTGAAATGGGTGCCTGAGTTATTATATATATCATGAGCGATAGGGAAATGGATCGAGTAATCTCTTTCTTTATCGACGAAAAGGTTTTTTTAGTTTGCATGGTCCAATCATTGATCCCGAAATTTTCTACAATAAAATTAGGTAGGTCGCTAGTAGAGTTCCCTATCTATAATTTTGCTATTTACTGAAATAATTTTTCTGAAATATTGGAGAGATCCCTTGGCTGGGTAGAAAGAATAAGTACAATTTTGAGTGTTTTGCTTATGGACAAAGTAACAAATATTATAATTGGGTCGTTCAATCATTTTTCAGTCATTCATTGAATGATAAATCACTACAAGTGAAGGAGATACACGATTTAAATAACGAAAGATCCAATATTTAAAAATTGTATCTAAAATGACTGGAAAAGTAGAAACAAGACCGGATATAATTTGATCATTATGAGCAAATCCAAAATCTTTGTAGACAGAGCCAATCATTAATTCCCAACCGTGGGGCGAATGGAATCCTATACATAAATCAGTTAATAAAAGAATAGAAAAAGCTTTTATTGTGTCGCTTAAGTTATATAGGAATTCTTGAACCCAAGAGTTAAGAATAACAAGTTCTTCATTACCTAGAATAGAATAACCACTTAGAATAACGAAACAGATTATATTTGTCGAGAAGTGTAAAATTGTATGGATACGATCCTCATTGTGCATCTTGATCAATTGGGTCGTTTCTTTGTAGATTTCGACGCGAAGCTTTTGTAAATGCGTTTCTGGGTATTCCTTTATCATTTCCTCCAAACGAAGGAGTTCCTCTAAGTCTATGAATTTTTTTAGAATACTCTTTTCTTGAATATCATTCAAAAAAATTTCGGATTGCCTAATATTCCACCAATTAGTAATCCAAGATTCCAGACTTTTTTTAAATGAGAGAGAGATCCACCAAGGCAAAAATACTATAAATGCAAGATATAGAAGGGAAATGAATACTTTCTTTTTTGCCATTTTTCGTCTGTGAATTTTTGAAGTTTTAATGAACTCATCCCATGCGTCGACTCTATATGATACTAATATTTCTATCAAGCATAAGTTATATCCCAAGTCATCGAGCCCATTAATCTATTGCGAGGTTTTTATTTGTGATGCAGTATAGCGGTTAGGTTAGTCCTTGAATCTAGAAAGAATACAGAAATAGAATAAGAAAGAGCCCATAATATTAGTTGGATTTCGAGACGAAAGAACTCCCGTTCTATTAAATAAAATATCAAATATAAAAAAAATTATGGACACAAAAAATTTCGTTTTAGGGTTGCTTCGTATACGTTTACTTTGGCTCGAATAGGCGTTCAGAACAAACTTCCGTTAAGTTATGGTATAGAAAAAAAAGAGGGTTCTTGAGTTTTTTCCCTCTTGCAAAGTATTCGTTTTTCAGTTCCTTTTTTCAAAATACTTCAATTGGTACGCGCAAGAAATAGGCCAATTCAGCAGCTTTTTGCTCAATTTCTCGTGGAGTCAAATTCTCATCAGTACGCGTCAAGGGAATGGCCCCCTGGCCTCTGATTTCCATATAAAGGATCCGACGAGCAAAAAGACCCTCTTTATTTTCTATTCTGATGGACTGAATATCTTTCATAAGGAATCGCAGAAATATGCGACGGTTTTTTCCAGGAAATCCCCAACGAAAAATACACACTATGCCCTCTTTTATATCGAATCGATCATAACCACTACCTACATTCCACGAAATTGTGCACCACAAGTAGGAGCTAATAAAAAGACCCGCGATCCCATAGAAAGACATCACGATCCCCTGCGGAAAAAAATTTATTTGCTGAGAAGGAAATAAAGATATAAAATTCCTACCAAAATAACTGGAGGTTCCAACCAATACAAACCCTAATGAACCTAAAAAAAGAATAAGGGCCCAACCGAAATTACTTATTTTTCGAGATCCCGCTATAAGTTCTATCCATATACGTTCTGATCGCCAACTCATACTCTCACTAGACCTAGTTGCATTTTATTGGAATTGGAAGAATAACAAAAATAAATTTTATTTTTTGTTTTGTTTCCGAAGTAACTCTCATCAACCAGCACTACTATGATGTGAACCTTTTAGAAAAATTCATCGAATTGCTTAGATCCAAACTAAAATAATAACATCTCTTTCATATGATTTCCTATAGATATCCACATATAGATATATTGACTTTCCATTTCCGAAATTCTCCCCGATACCGATCCATTTGAAAATTGTTAGAATTCATTTACCCATATATCATGTTTACACATACATAAGAGCTTAGGCTCGAAAGAAGCCACATGTTATACCATATTCTACTAAATAGATATGGGTGTTATGATCAAAGTCAGTTTTGAAAAAAAAAAAAAAAACGGATAAGAGTTGTCCCTATAGTATCTAAAAAATCTTGTTTTTTTGAACATGAAGAGATAAAGAAACCATTGCAATTGCCGGAAATACTAAGCCTACTAAAGGCACAAAAATGGAGGGAAAGTTGTTGAAAGCTATCATTGAATGGGTACCTCGATTTAATATTTGTACCTGTTATTTTTATTTATTGTTTTCTATTAATATTTTTTTTAACCTTATATTGTTATAAAGATATTTTATATATAATAATTATATTATACTTATATTATATATTATACTAAGTATACCTAAGTGAGTATATACCTAAATAAGGAGTATATAAGTATATGTTTTAATAATTTTTTTTTACTAAATACCTATAAAAAAAATGTGTAAATAAAAAATATGTAAATAAACGGACTTATTCACCCTTCTACACGTTTCTACACGAAATATATGTATGATAATACACCCTTTTATTATTCATATTATTAGTTATTTTGTGCTCTTGTCTTATAATTTAATAATTTTAATTTTAAAAAATTTATTCCGTTTTATTAATTATTAAATTAATTAATAAATTAAAAATGAAGACTCTACTCTACAGCTCTACTTAATCTAAGTTTGATTCAAAGGAAAGAAGGCATGTAGCCGAAATAATTCACTCAGAACGCCCTTTAAAGGATTACGTGGTACGATTGGATCGAATAAGCCCTTATGGAATAAATATTCAGCCACTTGTGAATCCTCGGGTACTGTCTTATTCAATGTTTGTTCAATTACTCTTTTACCCGCAAATGCAATGTAAGCGTTGGGTTCAGCAATAATGATATCTCCCAACATACCAAAACTAGCCGTCACCCCACCTGTGGTAGGGGATGTAAGGACTGCGACATAAAATAACTTTTTATTTGATTGATAATCGTATAAAGCGGAAGATATTTTAGCCATTTGCATCAAGCTCAAACTTCCTTCTTGCATACGTGCTCCTCCGGAAGCACACACTAGAATAAGAGGTAAAAGTTTATTGGTAGCATACTCAGCCAAACGTGTGATTTTTTCACCTACTACGGATCCCATACTACCCCCCATAAACTGAAAATCCATAACCCCAATTGCTACGGGAATGCCATTTAATTGACCTGTGCCTGTTTGAACA